ATCATATTACCTTCTTGTTCTGTTTTATTCTGTTTTCTAGAAATGCCTGATACAAAAAACTAAAAAGACAAAAAAACGAAACCCAAATTTCTGTTATATCTTTACTTGTATTTTATTTACTTTCTTTTTTTTGTCGTTTTTTCCTACAAATTCTGATCTTGTTAATGACCTAGATTCATATCAAGATTTCTAAATAGAAAGTCTAAGAAAAAGAATAATATAAAGATAGAAAGAAAAAAGAAACCTTCTTTCTTTTCATTGAAAGATTGATTATCAATCGATTTTTTTTATTTGAAATAACGAAAAGATGACTAGTAATTTGTGTCATTATAACTAAAGTGAATATCCATATTACCACTCGCCTCTCTCTTATAACGAGGCCGATTCCAATTCCAATAAGAATTGCTGTACACTTTCTTTATTTTATATTTTAGTTTCTTGGGATTGTAGTTCAATTGGTCAGAGCACCGCCCTGTCAAGGCGGAAGTTGCGGGTTCGAGCCCCGTCAGTCCCGATGGATTCAAATCCAATAATCCAACCAAAAAAATATATCAATTACGCTTTCAATTTTTTTTTTCTCTAAAAAGGGGACAAATAGTAGAATTTTTTTTTCTCAAAGAGAAGGGGGTCCCTCCCTTTTATTTTTATTACTTTTTTTTCATCAAAGTAAATAGAAAAATGGGAATTCCACTTTTTTTAACTAGTTTAACTATTTTAACTAATAGTGACGGAGACGGATCGAGACAGAATATCCAGGATTTCAAGAGATACCGCGCCGAGTTTGGCTTTTTCGATTTCTCCCAACCTGCGTAATGAAATCGAATCGAGTACCATATCTTATCTTTCCCGATAGTACATACACTAATCAAATTTTTCTTTGTACGATGCAAGATGAATCGAATTTCTTTGAAATTTTTTTAATTAGAAAAATCTCTTCTTTTTTGACTCCGATTTTGCTCAATTACTAATTTGAATTTGAAATAATCTATCTCATTCAAATTGTACACTAAAGTTTTGCTATATTCTATTTATTCCATTACTAATCTTTATCACACCTTTTTCCAATAAGATTAGATTTAGATAAGGAGTTTAGAACTTCACTTCCCTTTCTCCATTTCGCTTCTATTATTTGTTTGAATTTGTTTGAAACCAATGTAAGTGGAAAGGAGGTTAGATGATACTTGGTGAACTGATTGGATAAAGAAGGCAATAGTAATTTTTTATAGAAAAAAAAATCAAAAATAATTTGAAATAAAATTCAAAAATGAAAATAAAGTAACGAAATTCTCGATTGGGTCAAGAATCCTTTTTTGGATTCGGTATGAATAAACGATCTTTCTATGTTATACTATTCAATTCTCGACGAGGAATCCATTTGATAGGTTAGGTATTCTTATTCATGATATTTATCCGATTCGATATTATCGAGATAGAATTTATCTCATTGAATTTAGAGGCAAAAAAATTATCATCTCTATGGGATTAAATCCCGAGTTATTGTGAAGTAAAGAAAAATAAAAGGATGAGATTATGGAAGTCAATATTCTCGCATTTATTGCTACTGCACTGTTCATTCTAGTTCCTACTGCTTTTTTACTTATAATATATGTAAAAACTGTTAGTCAAAGTAATTAATTTGAACGCAAGTTAACATTTTCGTTTTTAATTAATATCAATGATTAAAAAGAGAAACAAAAAGGATTCCAAATTTTGGTTTTAGCTGAAATGTGCTGTCCGGACTAGAATCAGCAGTATCCTATGAGATTCGATAGTATGGGTAGAAAAAAATATATATTTCTTTACTGCCCATACTATCTATTTTTTTTATTCGAGTTTAGAAAGTTGTACTGTATAAAGATATAGGTTTAATAGAAATCAATCGAAAATGGCATCTTCATTTTTATATATTTAGATATTAATGAACTATATGGAATGTACATAAGGTCCCAATTCCATTTCTTTTCCTCATCCGTTTGATTTGTGTTCATTCGAATTAATCTTATTCCCAAATGGTCGAGGGGTACTTCTGGCTTTTACGATTCGAATTCCTGGAATTCTGTGATTATTTTGAATTTCCTATTGAAATTTGAATAGGAATCCTCGAGTCTATTGAAATAATCAAAGAAAAGGAAAAAAAGAGTCTAGATATATTCTATTAAGAATAGAAAATCCAGAAATCTTTTTTTAGCATTCTTAAGTGATTAAACAATTATCAAATCATCCAAAGAATGGAGTTTTAGAAAAACTTTTCAGATTTCGTGGAAAAGCATTAGTAAACTCCGGCGGTTTTGAATCTTTGAATCATGATATGAAATGAGTCAAGTCAATAAAGTAAAGCATAAAGAAATAGGATTTCAAAAATACTAAATCAAATAGTAAAGTTAAGTAATAAGCGCGCAACGACATATGCGACTTCTTTAAGAAAATATCTTAGAATGTGTATTATCTCGTTGGAGGACCACTATGTATATCTGATTCCCCACGGAAATCATTTACATTTTTTTAAATAGAATTAAATAACTTGAAATTTTCAAAATGAATAAAGGAAAGACTTTCTTTTATCTTTGAACAAGAAAAAGCCAAACAAATAAAAAGTCAAAAAGGGTTCCTCTATTCCTACTAGAAATGTCAATATATAACTCTGGTAAGGGTCCGTTTAGCGAAATAGAAAATTTAAGAAGAATTTGTTTGGAATAAATTTTCCCTCATTTTGATTTCTTTTACTTTCTAAATATGAAAGACGGGAATCATTCAACTATTTATTTGATTAGGATTCTAATTATTTGATTAGGATTCTAATATCTATTAGAAGGGGTCTTTTTCGTCTATTCTTGAAGAGAATAGATTATTCAACCCCAATCCGACTCCAATAGAATTTCGAAATGAAGATTTTTTTTAATTCAATTTCGAAATTTGCAAGAATTTCGAAATTGAATTAATTGAATTGAAAAGTCTTTGCAGAATGATCTATAAAACAATTGATAGAGTTCAATTTCTCAACTCAATTAGGAGTACCCCTAGAGTCCACTTCTTCCCCATACTACGAGTGAAAGGGAAAATGTAAAGACTACCATTAAAGCAGCCCAAGCGAGACTTACTATATCCATGTGAATTATGTCCCCTATCTCTATGAATATAAAGATATTTTTCCAGTATTGTTTACTTTGTTTATTGTTCACTAATAATAGTAGTCGAATCACCGGTGTGGAGTCAAAAAAAAAAGGATTTTGGCTAATGCTATTGATGAAATAATACAAAAAATCCAATTTATCTTAAGAAGTTCTTATTATATTATTTAACCTTTTTTGTTTTGGTAGAATCGGTAAAGATGAAGCACAAATAAAAATAGGCAGCGACCAGTCTCAAGGGTCCTTTTTTTCCTCCGCGTGCTAGCAATTGCAGCAGTTATATCAGCAAAACCAACTAAGGCATTTCGTGTCTTTTGTTGATCAGACGAGGCGACACCCAAGATTCGAACTGGGGAACGAGGAGTTGCAGTCCTTCGCCTTACCACTCGGCCATGCCGCCCAATAACTATCGACTGTGAATTCGAACCATTCTTAGATTTGAATCTAACGTTTCATTTCCTTATTAATATATAATATAGGAAAATGAATATGTAACTATTTAGTATTGATTCTTTCCAATCAAGAAATCCTTCTCTTCTCTGTTTAAGATATATTGTAATAGAAGATAGATAGATTTGTCAATCCCAGAACCTAAATTCTTATGCGAATATCTAATGGTAAATCTTAGATTTCTGTTCAATGAAAATGGAAATAGAAAATGGATTCTATGGGTTTTGCCAGAACACGACATCCGCTGTCCAGAATCGAACTGCAATAACAGGGGAGACATGATATATATATATATATATATATATATAAAGAATAAAGAACTATCCTTATATATAAATAACTATCCTTCTATCTGCGGTTTCATAAAACCCTCTTCCGCGCTTCAATCGTATTATAACGACCTCCATAAAAATAGAAAAAAAAATAGATAAAAAAATATCTCTTCTGCGCGGACCTTTTTTTTTAACTAAAACGAAAAAGCTAAAAAGAGAAATTCACGAAAAAAGCTAAGTGCTATAAAGAATCCACTTTATATTGTTTCTTATTATTGGGTCTTTATTTTATCGAAGAGATAAAATCGGGATCATTTATTTTACTGTTATCAAATCCTATTAGAATTGAAATATGTAAAACATGTAATATCATAACATAATAATCGTAGAAATGGAATTCCCTTTTCTTTTGTTATTCTATACAAAACTTCATAAGTCTAACTTAATAAATTAAGTAGAATTTTGCAATTGCTTTCTAGTTATATTTGCTGGAAATTCCAATTTGAGTCTATAATATAATTCCCTGTTCATATATATTTCATATATGGATTAGATCAACTTTTATGTGATTCCGTAACGAGAATAGAAATTTCATTATTGCCGGATCGACCCATATAATTGAATGAAAAACGACTGAATAATGGAATTCTTTTATCAACAAATGGTAAATTAAAAATGCTTAGAGATGAAAATGAGGGATTGTCTGTAATACCTGCATTTAATCAGATACAATTTGAAGGATTTTGTAGGTTCATTGATCAGGGCTTAAGAGAAGAACTTTCTAAGTTTCCAAAAATGGAAGATGAAGATCAAGAAATGGAATTTCAATTATTTGTGGAAACATATCAATTAGTAGAACCTTTGATAAAAGAAAGAGATGCTGTATATGAATCACTTACATATTCTTCTGAATTCTATGTATCCGCAGCATTAATTTGGAAAGGCAGCAGGGATATGCAAGAACAAACCCTTTTTCTTGGAAACATTCCTCTAATGAATTCCCTGGGAACTTCTATAGTAAATGGAATATACAGAATTGTGATTAATCAAATATTGCAAAGCCCCGGTATTTATTACCGGTCAGAATCGAACTATAAAGGAATTTTGGTCTATGTTGGCACAATAATATCAGATTGGGGAGGAAGAGTAG